ACAGTATAAAAATTATAGGGGTTAATACTAAACTAGATATTATAAAAAAAATTTTATTAATTACATTAATTTTTTTTTTTATATATATTTTATTATTAGTTATATATGTATTTAATAATATGTTATAACATAAATTTAAATAAAAGTAAAGAGACATAATAGATAAAATTACTATGCTAGTAGAAAAAAATAATCTAAAATCTAGAACATAATAAAGTACTATCATTTTTATAAAAAATCCTGTAAATGGTGGTAGCCCAGCTATAGATATAATTAACATACAAATAATAAAAGTACTAGTAAATGAATGTTTATTTATTAATTTAAGTCTGTTTGTGTTTAAAATTATAGTTTTATTAAACCTAAAAAATAAAGGGATAGTTATAATAATATATATAAAAAAATAAATATATAAGCCTAATACTATCCTAGTTATTTTTAAGGATAATATTCAACCTATATGTGAAATAGAGGAATAACCTATAATAGATTTGATATTTGTATTATTTATTCCAAACATTCCTCCAATTACTATGTTTGATAGGCAGATAACCATTAATAATTTTTTATTAATATCTAAAATGGAAAAAACTACAAATAATGGGATTAGTTTTTGTCAAGTTGTTAATAAAATACATGTATTTCATTTACAGGTTGTTATAACATTAGGAAATCAAAAATGACATGGAAAAGATCCTAGTTTTATTAATAACGCTATCAATATTAAATATTTAAATAAAACATTTGAAAATATAAAAAACCATATAGATATTCTACATATTAATATACATGAGGAAGCTATAGATTGAACTATAAAATATTTTACTGCACCTTCTATTTCTATAATATGCTTATTATTAAGTATTAAAGGAATAAATCTCAATATATTTAATTCTATAGATATTCAGATAAAAAATCAATTTCTTCTAGAAATAGCTATAAATACCCTTAAAATTAATGTTATATTAATTATTATACTAATAGGGGGTATATACATAAGAAATTGATAGAATTGAACTACCTACTAAAAGTTAGAAGCTTTTTGTTTACCTTAATTTCTAATTATTTCATTCTAAGGATCCCTCCCTTCATTCATGAATTAACCCAATTAGTAAAATTAATATAATAAATCTAAAAGTAATTATTAATATTCTATTAATATTGTAAATTAATATAATTGGGAAAGGTGTAATTAATACGATTTCAATATCAAATACAATAAATAAAACAGCTAAAAGAAAAAATCGTATAGAAAATGGGATACGTGATTTATTTATAGAATCAAACCCACATTCAAAAGGTGTTATTTTTATACGGTTTGAAAACATTTTTATATAAATTATAGTTGAAATACAATAAACTATAATAGGGATTATAATAGATATTAAAAATAGAAAATTTGTAATATACATAGATTAGAAATATAAATTTTCTCTTGATTAAAAATCAAGTGCTTAACAAGCTCTCTAATCTAAGGCATTAGAATTTTATTCATATTTAACTTCATCAGTGTTATCCGTTAATCCGGCTTAATACCATATTAGAATTATTAACACTGGATAAATTAATATTAAGCATGAAATTGAAAAAGGTAGGAACCTTTTTCAAGTTAATATTATCAATGCATCATAACGTATTCGAGGATAACATCCTCGAACTCATACAAATAAAGCTGAAAAAAATAATCTAAAAGTAATAGTAAGTAATCTATAAAACTTTAAGATTATAGCAAAAAATAAAGCTCTTGTTAAAACACATATAAATAAAATATTAGAGTACTCTGCTATAAAAATTAATGCAAATATACTAGAACCATACTCTACATTAAACCCTGATACTAATTCTGACTCCCCCTCAGCAAAATCAAATGGGCTTCGATTAGTTTCAGCCAGGTTTGTAATAAACCATAAAATTACTACTATTAGTATTAAAGATATTAAAGGGGTTATAGAGTTTATATTAATTTTATTTATGTCTATATTTATCATTAATAATAAACCTCTAAGTAAAATTAAAGATATTCTAATTTCATAAGAAATAGTTTGAGCAACTCCACGTAAAGCACCTAATAAAGAATATTTGGAATTAGAACTCCATCCTGAAATTAATGTAGCATAAACATTTATGGCTGAAACACATAAAATATATAATACTCCAAATTGTATTCAAAATCTTTGATTTAAATGGGGGTAAGTAGCCCATATTATTAAAGATAAAAATAAAGCTAAAATTGGAGATAAAATAAATGATATTTTATTAGATCTTATAGGACTATATTGTTCCTTTAAAAATAATTTAGCGGCGTCTGCTAATGGTTGTGGTAAACCTATAAAAATTACTTTATTTGGACCTTTACGTAGTTGAAAATAACCTAATAATTTACGTTCAACTAAGGTATAAAAAGCTATAGCTATTAATGCTAAAAGTATATTAATTAAAATAGATATACAAGCAGTTAGCATCATTTATATAAGATAATTATATCATTTTTAGATTTTAAATCTAATGCACTAATCTGCCATTATATAAAGTTATTAAATGATTTGAACATTTTTTATAAGTTTTCAAAACTAATCGTTTACCTAAACTAATAACTTGCTGTTGAATTATATTCACTAATTAAATGCAAATTAATTGTTCTATTTAAACTAAACTACATTAAATAAAATCAAATTAATAAGTAGGATTTACACCTATAAAATAATTCTAAATCATTCACATTACTCTGCCAACTCATTAATTAATTATTAATAACTTATAATAAGTATATTTAGGTCCTCTCGTACTATAAATATTTTATTGAAGATAGAAACTAACCTGGCTCACGCCGGTCTGAACTCAGCTCATGTAAGATTTTAAAGGTTGAACAAACCTACTTTAATAACTGCTGCGCTTATAAAGGTATCTTAAGCCAACATCGAGGTGCCAAACAGCTTTATTGATAAGGGCTCTATAAAGCTATTAGTCTGTTACCCCCAAGGTAATTTTTATTATTGATCTTTAAAAAGGCTCTAAATAAATATATTTATTTTTATATATTAAAGGTGTTAAATAGTCCTCTGGTCACCCCAACCAAACTATAACATAAATTTCTTACTGTTAAAGTAAAACTCTATGGGGTCTTCTTGTCTTTCACATAAATTTAAGCCTCTTCACTTAAAAGTTAATTTTTATATAAATATTGGAGACAGTTAACTTCTCGTTAACCCTTTCATTCTAGTTTACAATTAATAAACAAATTATTTTGCTACCTTTGCACGGTTAAGATACCGCGGCCATTGAAAATTTTTCATTGGGCAGGGACTACTTTTAATTTTTTCTAAAAGAAATGTTTTTGAAAACAGTCGGAAGTATTTTTGCCGAATTAATTCAATAAATTTTATAAAATACTTATGTTAACATAATAAATAATATTTTAATTACTATTAATTTTATTATAATTTTATCATTGATTTTTATGTATTTTATAAAATAATTAACTATAAAGTATTAAATGATAAATATTGTAAATCCTACAAATAAGTAATATAATTATTTTAAAATAGATAAATTTTAATGAAATTATATTCATTAAAACTAAAACTTTCTAAGTTTACTCATTTAATGAGTTTTTAATAAAACCAGTTATTTATAAACGCGTCAGGTATGTAGCCTCTATGTAAATATTTTTATATATTATTGTAATAATAAACTATGAGTGCTTAACAATATTTACATATATCTTAATATATTCGGGTATTATAGGGAAAACTTTATATCTTGATAACCCATAATGCAAAAGGTATATTATAAATTACTTATATTATTAAATGTTCCATTTCTGTACTAAGAATATTAATTTTTTAAAGAATTTATTTATTACATATATTTAATAATTAGTTTAATCTAAGATATTTTTTCAATGTAAATGAAAAGCATTAAATTTATGCTATAAACTAACAGATGTAATTTCCATTACATCTACTATGTTACGACTTATCCCATATAACGGGAGTGACGGGCGATTTGTACACATTTTAAGATTTATTTCACCATATTTTATAGTTACTATCAAGTCCAATTTAATAAATATATAATTTAATTTATAGCATGTATTTTTTTATATTGTAACACACAGAATCCTTTTTATAAGCTGCACTTTGACCTGTTGTATAAAATATTTTTATATTTTGCTCACATATAATTATAAATTTATATAAATACGGCAGTACACTAACTGAGTTTCTATAAAAGGTTAGGATTTCGTGGATTATCGATTTAATTTGCAAGTTCCCCTGATTTATTAAAATACCGCCAAATTATTTGGATTTAGAACTAATGTTTTTAATAGCCATCTTAATAATTTAATATATAAATAGAAGGGTATCTAATCCTTGTTTTAGTTTATATTATTTTTTAGAGGGTTTAGGTACAATAATTCATTTAATTAAACTTATATTACTATATATACCCTCTTTTAAATAAGATTTTATTGTTATAAATTTATCGTCTAACCGCAACTGCTGGCACGAATTTTGTTAATCTGATTAATTTTAGCCTGTTTAAAATATTTTAAATATAGGAGAGTAAATCACTAGGGCAAATACATAATTTATATTTATATTTATATTTATATTTTTAATTATATCCATGAGAAGCAAAATTATTAACAACAAAAAAATCAAAATCAAGTTTGCTTAAATTGAAAGATTTACTTATTTTTGGGGTATGAACCCAACAGCTTTTTTAGCTTACCAATTCAAGAAATTATATTTATATGTATACTTTTAAATTTGCAATTTAATGTTGTCCAATTCAACTAAATTTCTAATATATAATAAATTCCAATTTTATAATAAATATAATAATGGGGATTATATGTATTAATATTAAATTTTTTATTATATAAGATATATTAAAATAAATTTTTATGTATTTATTATTATTTCCGTGATTTAAAGAAGTGTATATAATTAATGAATAAACACCCGTAAAAAATATAATAAATGTAATAGGAATAAAATTAATAAATCTTTTATAAATAATAGATATATTTAATATAATTTCACTTATTAAATTAATAGAGGGGGGGGCGGATATATTTACAATCCTAAATAAAAATCATCACATAGATATAATAGGGATAAATGTTAATACATTTTTAGATAATATGATTCTACGTGAATTTATTATATCATAATTAATATTTGCTAAAATAAATAATGCTGAAGATGTTAAACCATGTGCAATTATAATTATCACACCACCAATATAACCTAGTTTTAAAGAAGTTATTAATCCACAAATTATTAATCCTATATGAGATACAGATGAGTAAGCAATTAAAGATTTAAGGTCATGTTGACGTATGCAAATTATACTTGTAATAATTCTACCAACTAAAGACAACCTAATAATGTAAGGAGATAAAAATTTATTTATTCAAGCAGATACACTGATCAATCGAATCAAACCATAACCCCCTAATTTCAATAAAATTGCAGCTAATACTATAGAACCAGAAATTGGTGCTTCTACATGAGCTTTAGGTAGCCATAAATGAGTTGTATATATAGGGACTTTCACTAAGAACCCTATTAAAAATAAAATCCATAATATATTGTTTATATTTATATCTATTATAATAAAATATTTTATTATCACTCTAGATTTACATAATTTAATTAATATAATAAATATAAATAATATAGGTAATGAAGCTGTAATTGTATAAAGTATTAAATAAAATCTAGCTTTGAGACGTTCAGGTTGATATCCCCAGATTATAATTAAAGTTATAGTAGGGATTAAAGAAATTTCAAATATAAAGTAAAAAAAAATTAATCTTCTTATATTAAAACATATTACTAATACAATGTTTAATAATAACACAATATTAATAAAATGTGTATATTTATTTGAAACTATGTATAATTTATTACTTGCAATAATTATTAAAGATGAGATTCACAAAGTTAATATAGTTAAAGAATTGGATATAGGGTCAGACATAAATCAATAAGTCTTTATAAGTAATGAAGTATTTGAAGTTAATAAGCTTAAAAAAATTAATAAAATTACTATTAATATATTAATAGAATTAAATCATCTAAAATTTATTTTTTTTATATATAATAGTCTTAAAAGGGGTAATATAATTTTTAACATTTAGAAATAGATATTAATTTTAAATTGTCTGAACCAAATTTTCGTGATATAATAACTATTAGAGTTAAACCTAAACTTGCTTCACAAGCTCCCATTGTTAAAAGTAAGATTATAATAGAAGGTGAGATAACTATACCTTTAATTAAAATTATAGGTATTAGAATAACTATACATAAAGTTACTAACTCTAGTGAAAGAAGAGTTATTAATAATTGAGTACTATGTATTAGAACATTTAATAATCTAACTAAAGTTATTATAATAATTAAATCTAAAATATATAACATAGGATGGAGAAATTTTTTTTGTTCCTATCTTCGAATTACAAAACCGATGCTTTAAAAGCTTTCCACCCTCCAACACTTAAAAATAAAATTATGTCAGAAAACTCTACAGAGATTTTTAACACCCAAAGTTAATATTTTTTTTTTTAAACTATTATCTGATATAATATATATATATATATATTCTAACAATATGAAAAATTGATGTGCTAATTACACTACATATAATTTTTATTCAGAAACACTTATTAATTCATCAGCTTCAATGATGCGATTTATTTAATCTATCTAAATAAGTATATATTGATACTAGAATTATTAAAGTAATAATAGATATATTAATTAATTTAACAGGGTTAAATGATATAGTATTTAATCTATTATTTGTTAAAAATATTAAATTGTTAAACAATCCTTCTCCACTATATATTTCTAATCAAGATTGATCTAATAATTTTAAATAGTTTTTTGAGATTATTAAAAATAAATTTATAAATATCTGGGTAGATATAAAAATTATAAATCATATATTAGAACTTAAATTTAAAATATAAATATTAAAAGATATATATATTGTGCTTATTAAATAAGCTAATATAAATCTAAATATAATGATAGTTAAAGGTATTAGTATTTCTAACAAAGTTAAAGATATTGTATATATATCATTAATTATAATTCAAGATATTATTGAACCTAAACATACGGAGGGAGTGGTTATTAGAATTAATGTTTTTATTAAGTTAATTTCTTCATTTATTATATTATAAGGTAATATATTTGTAGAGTTTAATATAATATTAAAAATTATACGTAAGCTATAAAATATAGTTAATCCAATTGATACATATATAAAGATTATTATGAATATATTATTTATATAACAAACACAATACTCTATAATTAAATCTTTAGTATAAAAAGCTGATAAGAAGGGGAAACCTGATATAGATAAGATAGAAATTAATATGCAAGAAGAAGTAACAGGTATATTATAAGCTAAATTTCCTACTCATCGTAGATCTTGGCTATGGGAGTTATAATTAATTAAAATGCCCACACATAAAAATAATAATGCTTTAAATATAGCATGTACTACTATATGTATAAAGCATATATTTAATATACCTAATCTTAAAGTGGTTATTATTAAACCTAATTGACTTAAAGTAGATAAAGCCACAATTTTTTTTATATCATTTTCTATAATAGCACATATGCTTGCCACTAAAGTGGTGATAATTGAACTATATATTAAAATTTTATTAAATATATCAAATTGTATAATAAAATTATAAAATCGAATTAAAATAAAAACTCCAGCAGTTACTAAAGTAGATGAATGGACTAAAGCTGAAACAGGTGTTGGAGCTGCTATAGCTGCTGGAAGTCAGCTTCTAAAGGGTACTTGAGCTCTTTTGGTTATAGCTGCAATTAAAATTAATATAATTTGGTATTTATATTCAATATTTATTCATATACAATTGATATTTCAATGCCCTTGATTTAAAGTTAAAATAATACAAATAATGATAGCAATATCCCCTAAACGATTAGTTAAAATAGTAATTAAACCAGCTCTTAATGATTTAGAATTTTGATAGTAGATTACTAAAATAAATGAAACAATGCCTAAACCATCTCAACCAAGTAATAAAACTAATATATTAGGAATAAAAATTAATAAATTTATAGATATTACAAATATAATTAATAAATAATTGAATCGATTAATAAATTTTTCTTCTCTTATATATATAATTGAAAATTTTATAACATTAGATGTAATAAATAAAACTACAGATGAAAATATAACCCCTATAGGATCTAATATAAAAGTTAATATAAATATGATATTAAATAAATTAAAAAACTCCCATTCAATAATAATAGTTTTAGAGTAATATATTAAATAAATACTTAATATAAAAATAAATATAGATATAAATATAAAAAATTTATATAAATTTATATTAATATATTTATTATTAAACATGAATATAAATCTTATAAGATATATTTGAAACCACAATTCAAAAGTTTTATTAACTTATTATATTTTTATATAAAATTTTATATAAATTATTTAATGTAAAAATAAATTATAATAAAATTTTGATGATTACCCCCCTTACAAAAAAATTTAAAAATTTTTAAATCCTATAATATTAAAGGGTATAAAACATATATTTATTATATAATTTAATAATTTTTTATTAAAAGTACTTTCAAAAATCATGTAAATTTAAGTCTATAATTAGAGCAAAAATATCTAAATTTAGGGGTCGCCCGACAATATAAATTTTACATTTTTAAATGTATATATAGAGGAGAATTTAAGAATTTTAAGCAAAAATCTTAATTTAGGGGGGTGTGTCCCCCACCAGATATAAATTTTAATATATTTTTTTATTATTAAGTTAATTATTATATATAATTTTTATGTTTTTTTAATGCTGGCCCGACAAAAAGTACTTTCAAAAATCATGTAAATTTAAGTCTATAATTAGAGCAAAAATAGCTAAATTTAGGGGGTCGCCCGACAATATAAATTTTACATTTTTAAGTGTATATATAGAGGAAAATTTAAGAATTTTAAGCAAAAATCTTAATTTAGGGGGTGTGTCCCCACCAGATATAAATTTTAATATATTTTTTTATTATTAAGTTAATTATTATATATAATTTTTATGTTTTTTTAATGCTGGCCCGACAAAAAGTACTTTCAAAAATCATGTAAATTTAAGTCTATAATTAGAGCAAAAATATCTAAATTTAGGGGGTCGCCCGACAATATAAATTTGACATTTTTAAATGTATATATAGAGGAGAATTTAAGAATTTTAAGCAAAAAATCTTAATTTAGGGGGTGTGTCCCCACCAGATATAAATTTTAATATATTTTTTTATTATTAAGTTAATTATTATATATAATTTTTATGTTTTTTAATGCTGGCCCGACAAAAAGTACTTTCAAAAATCATGTAAATTTAAGTCTATAATTAGAGCAAAAATAGCTAAATTTAGGGGGTCGCCCGACAATATAAATTTGACATTTTTAAATGTATATATAGAGGAGAATTTAAGAATTTTAAGCAAAAATCTTAATTTAGGGGGTGTGTCCCCCACCAGATATAAATTTTAATATATTTTTTTATTATTAAGTTAATTATTATATATAATTTTTATGTTTTTTAATGCTGGCCCGACAAAAAGTACTTTCAAAAATCATGTAAATTTAAGTCTATAATTAGATCAAAAATAGCTAAATTTAGGGGGTCGCCCGACAATATAAATTTGACATTTTTAAATGTATATATAGAGGAGAATTTAAGAATTTTAAGCAAAAATCTTAATTTAGGGGGTGTGTCCCCCACCAGATATAAATTTTAATATATTTTTTTATTATTAAGTTAATTATTATATATAATTTTTATGTTTTTTAATGCTGGCCCGACAAAAAGTACTTTCAAAAATCATGTAAATTTAAGTCTATAATTAGAGCAAAAATATCTAAATTTAGGGGGTCACCCGACAATATAAATTTGACATTTTTAAATGTATATATAGAGGAAAATTTAAGAATTTTAAGCAAAAATCTTAATTTAGGGGGTGTGTCCCCACCAGATATAAATTTTGTTATATATATATATATATATATATATATATATATATATATATCTCTTCAAAAGTTATATAAATATATATATATATCTCTTCAAAAGTTATATAAATATATATATATCTCTTCAAAAGTTATATAAATATATATATATCTCTTCAAAAGTTATATAAATATATATATATCTCTTCAAAAGTTATATAAATATATATATATCTCTTCAAAAGTTATATAAATATATATATATCTCTTCAAAAGTTATTATAAAATTTTAAAAAAAAAAAAAAAAAAAAAAAAAAAAAAAAAAAAAAAAAAAAAAAAAAAAAAAAAAAAAAAAAAAAAAAAAAAAAAAAAAAAAAAAAAAAAAAAAAAAAAAAAAAAAAAAAAAAAAAAAAAAAAAAAAAAAAAAAAAAAAAAAAGAAAAAAAAAAAAAAAAAAAAAAAAAAAAAAAAAAAAAAAAAAAAAAAAAAAAAAAAAAAAAAAAAAAAAAAAAAAAAAAAAAAAAAAAAAAAAAAAAAAAAAAAAAAAAAAAAAAAAAAAAAAAAAAAAAAAAAAAAAAAAAAAAAAAAAAAAAAAAAAAAAAAAAAAAATAAAAAAAAAAAAAAAAAAAAAAAAAAAAAAAAAAAAAAAAAAAAAAAAAAAAAAAAAAAAAAAAAAAAAAAAAAAAAAAAAAAAAAAAAAAAAAAAAAAAAAAAAAAAAAAAAAAAAAAAAAAAAAAAAAAAAAAAAAAAAAAAAAAAAAAAAAAAAAAAAAAACAAAAAAAAAAAAAAAAAAAAAAAAAAAAAAAAAAAAAAAAAAAAAAAAAAAAAAAAAAAAAAAAAAAAAAAAAAAAAAAAAAAAAAAAAAAAAAAAAAAAAAAAAAAAAAAAAAAAAAAAAAAAAAAAAAAAAAAAAAAAAAAAAAAAAAAAAAAAAAAAAAAAAAAAAAAAAAAAAAAAAAGAAAAAAAAAAAAGAAAAAAAAAATCGTCAATAAAAAAAAAATATAATTAAAAAAAAAAAAAATAAAATTAAAAAAAAAAAWAAATAAAATTAAAAAAAAAAATAAAATGGGTTAATACCTCTTCTTAAGCCGAAATTAAGTTGCAATTATGCTCATTTTAAATTTGTATGGTCTTCAGAATATAATGTTAAAAGTAAGCAAAAAATATAAGCTTGAATTGAACAGATAGCTAATTCAAATATAATATAACCAACGGTTAGGGTTATCAATGTAATTGATCTTAATAATGATGTATTAATGGCTGAGGAAGCATAAATACCAACTAAACCTAATACAATGTGCCCTGCGCTTATATTTGCCGCTAACCGTACAGATAAAGTAATAGGGCGCACCATAATTCTAATGGTCTCAATTAAAACTAAAAATGGGTTTAATCATATGGGGGCCCCATCTGGAAGTAGTTTAGCAATAAATTGTTTTTTATTTTTGATTAATCTTGAATAAACAATAGAAAGTCATAAAGGTAGTCTTAAAGTTATAGTAAAGATTAGATGGGATCTAATACTGAAGGATATAGGAGTTAGACCTAATGTATTGATTAAGATCAGTATAATAAAAATAGTGGTTAAAATTCTAGTTAAACCTGAAATTTTAGGTATTCTGGTATTGTAAATTTGTTTGTAAATAATAGATTTTAGGCTTAAAGTGGAAATATGGATTTTGTTTTTTTTTACCCATAATTTATTATATAGAAATATTATAAACAGTAATCTTAAAATTATTAGTATATTAGGTGAAATTTTATTTAAACCATTAAATTCGAAAATATCAAATGACGAAAAGATATCTATTAGCATTCAAGATTTAGATCGTGTCTATTTAAAACTTTGAAGGTTTTTAGTTTGTTTAACTTAAAATCTTATTTTATAAGTTTTATGCTAAAAGGATTAATAATAAAGTAAGCGAAATATGCTAAGGTAGCCACTTGACCAATTAGAATGAAGGGTTCTTCAACAGGTCGACCTCCAATTCAAGTTAAACAAATAAAAGATCTGATAAATAATCAATATAAAATTTTCTCAGTTATTTTAAATCCAGTGGATTTTTTATTAGGGTTGAAGATTAGAGGTAAAGTGTATAAAATTAAAATTCCAGAGAAGGCTGCAATTACACCGCCTAATTTATTAGGTACTGAGCGCAGAATAGCATAAATTCATAAAAAATATCATTCAGGTTTAATATGAATGGGTGTGATTGAAGAAGTGGCTTTAATATAATTTTCAGGGTCAGTAAATAAATTTGGGATGAAGAGTACTATACATAAAAATAAAATTAAAGCTATGATAAAGCCTAAAGCATCTTTTGTTGTATAGTAAGGATGGAATGGGATTCGGTCAGAATCTCTATTAAATCCTAGAGGGTTTCTAGAGCCATGTTGATGGAGGTATAAAATATGAATAGCAACTAAACCAATAATAATAAATGGGAGTGTAAAGTGTAGTGAATAAAATCGGTTTAAGGTGGCATTATCTACTGAAAAACCCCCTCAGATTCATTGAACTAATTGATCTCCGATATAGGGGATGGTTGATATTAAGTTAGTAATAACTGTAGCCCCCCAAAATCTTATTTGTCCTCATGGGAGAACATATCCCATAAATGCAGTAGCTATTGTAATAATGTACAATGTAATTCCTACTATTCAAACTATTTCTATTTTATAAGATGAATAATATAATCTTCGACCTACGTGAAGATATAAGAATAAAAATATTATTGATGCCCCATTAGCATGAATATATCGTATTAATCAACCGTAATTCACATCTCGAGTAATATGGATAACTGATGAAAAGGCTATTTCAATGTTAGGTGTATAATGTATAGAAAGAAAAATACCTGTTATTAATTGGATTATTAAAGTTAATCCTAATAGGGATCCATAGTTTCATAAAATTGAAATATTATTAGGTGCTGGTAGATCAATTAAGGTTCTGTTAAGAATTTTAATTACCGGATGTGAAGTTCGTATAGGTTTGTACATATTTAAAAGGTCGGAGTGGCCCACTAGAAATTTTAGCTAGTTTTACTACAATTAATAATATTATAAGTAAAATTAAAATTAATATAATCGTTATTGGTTTTATATTTAATGAATATAAATCATAAGCTTTAATTACAGGTCTGTCTGAAATTAAATTATTTATAAATATGGTCACTAGAGGAGTTAATATGATTATAGAAAACAATAAAGTTTTTATATATTGTTTTATTTTCAGGGTCTGATTAGGAGTTAATGAAATGAAATATGAAAATATAACTATTATCCCACCAATATAAATTAAAAATATTAATAAACCGTACCAAGAACTAATTATTACTGAGGTTATTACAGATAGTGAGACAGCTACAGTTAAAATATTTAAAGCTATTAAAATAGGTCTATTTAAAGTTAAAGTTGAAGAGGTTATACTTAAAGATAAGCCTAGTAATAATTTTATAAACATTTATTAATATAAGAGTTGAACTTATTATTTAAACTTCAAAAGTTTATGTGTACCATACACTACTAAATAATGAACCTCATCAATATATTCTGATAAATAAACAAATTCATACTACATCTACAAAATGTCAGTATCAAGCGGCCGCTTCAAATCCAAAATGGTGTTCAGATGAAAATTGATATATTATAAGGCGTACAGTACATAAAAATAAAAATACAGATCCAATTATTACATGTAATCCATGAAAACCGGTTGTTACAAAAAATGTTGTTCCATAGATTCTATCTCTAATATTAAATGGGGCTATAAAATATTCTCCTGCTTGTAAATATGTGAAATATATTCCTAAAGAAATTGTAATTATTAATGAAAGTATAGAAATAACAAATTTTCTTTTTAATAACCTGTGATGGGCTAACGTAACTGTCACTCCAGAGGATAGTAGAATCACTGTGTTTAATATAGGCACTCTAAAAGCATTAATAGATACTAATCCAATAGGGGGTCATTCGCATCCTATTTCATTAGTAGGAACTAGGCTTCTATGGAAATAACCTCAAAAAAACCCTAAAAAAAATAAAATTTCAGATAAAATAAATAAAATTATACCTACACGTAGGCCTGTTACGACATATTTAGTATGGTGGCCTACTAAAACTCTTTCTCGAGAAACATCTCGTCATCATAGGTATATAACTATAGAAATTATTACTAAAGATATAAATATATTCTTTATGGATGTTAAATGAAATCAAGATGTTAATGATATAGTAAGTATTAAAGCAATAAAACCCGCTATAATTGGTCAGGGTCTAAGTTCAACTAAATGAAAAGGGTGCCGTTTCATTACAATATTTAATAATTAAACCTTTTATTTGGAAGATAAATATACTATTTATACTAATATTGTACAAGAGAGCTTTAGCTCGTTAATAAATTTACAGTTTATTGTTTTATCTCAACCATCTTGCTATCAATTTCATTTTTTATAGGTTTTAAATATATTTTTAGATTTAATATTTATTTTTTTTGAGACTTCTCATCAGTTTTGAGTATTTAATAAATGAATGCTCAATCATATAAAAATAGATAGGATAATTCAATTTATTGGTGATAGGTGTGGCATAAAGGCATACTATTCAAGTAACTATAGTCTGACAAACTAATATTATAAATTTTAACTAAAACCTTAATCAATTGTTTTTATTCAATTAATAAAATCTTTAGTATAAATAACTTCTAATGCAATAGGTATAAATGAGTGATTAGCTCCACAAATCTCTGAACATTGCCCATAATAAACCCCTGGAATTAAAGGTGTGAATGTAATTTGGTTTAATCGTCCTGGGACGGCATCTATTTTCACCCCTAATGCGGGGATTGTTCAAGAATGTAATACATCTGCAGCTGTCACTATCATTCGAATTGAGTGACCTACAGGTAAGGTTAAACGGTTATCTACTTCAAGTAATCGGAAATCCCCTATATTTAAATCTTCTTCTGGGGTTATATACGAGTCAAATTCAATTTCTAAGAAATCATTGTATTGATAGGTCCAATATCATTGGTGTCCAATTGTTTTTACTGTGATAGAATTAATAAAAGATTCATCTATAATATAAAGTAATCGAATTGAAGGTAATGCTAAAGCAATTAAAATAAGTCCTGGAAGAATTGTTCAAATAGTTTCAATTTCTTGAGCTTCAAAAATATACCGTGAAATTAATTTATTTACAAATAGATAAATTATGATATATGAAATAATGGTTGTAACTAATGTTAATGTTATTATTACTCTGTCATGAAATTGAATAATAAGTCTTATTGAGGGAGTAATAGGGTCTTGTATATATATTTGGGTTCAAAATGACATTTAAACGAGTATAAAAACATTCTTCTAGTTAACAGTTAGATGCATAAATAATGCTTTCGTTTAATAAATTAATTATAAAACCTGTTTCCTCGTTCCCATGTATGGGGAGAGGTCTAATATATTCTGATCATTCTATAAAGGTAGTTATAGTTGAATTAGAAATTAGTAATCGTTGTTCTACAAATGCTTCTCAAAGTATATAAATAAATATAATTAAAGATATTACAGATATAATTGAACCAATAGATGAAATTATGTTTCATATTCTAAAGGCATCCGGGTAGTCGGAATATCGTCGAGGTATTCCAGCTAAACCTAAAAAATGTTGAGGAAAAAAGGTGATATTAACTCCTATAAATATTACTATAAATTGTGCTTTAGATAGGGTTTCATTTAAAGATAAACCTGTAAATAAGGGAAATCAATGATTAAAACCTGCAAAAATTGCAAATACAGCTCCTATTCTTAATACATAGTGGAAATGTGCTACTACATAATATGTGTCATGAAGTATAATATCTAGAGACGAGTTAGATAAGACAATACCTGTTAGGCCACCTATAGTAAATAAAAAAATAAACCCTAATGTTCATATTATAGTGGCATTATATTCAATGTTAGATCCGTAAATAGTTGCTAATCAACTAAATACTTTAATACCTGTAGGAACTGCAATAATTATGGTAGCAGCAGTAAAATATGCTCGAGTATCTACATCTATACCTACAGTAAATATATGGTGGGCCCAAACAATAAACCCTAAAAGAGCAATACCAATTATAGCATAAATTATGCCTAGGGAACCGAAGGGTTCTGATTTATTAGAATATTGTGTTACAATATGGGATACAACTCCAAATCCAGGTAAAATTAAAATATATACTTCAGGATGTCCAAAAAATCAAAATAAATGTTGATATAAGATTGGATCTCCCCCTCCAACAGGATCAAAAAAGGTGGTATTTAAATTACGGTCTGTTAATAATATAGTAATAGCTGCAGCTAACACTGGTAGTGATAGGAGTAATAAAATTACTGTGATAAATACGGCTCATACAAATAACGGCAGTCGTTCTAATTTTAAACCTTCTCAGCGCATGTTAATTACAGTAGTAATAAAATTTAAAGCTCCTAAAATTGATGACACACCTGCTAGATGCAATGAAAAAATAGCTATATCTACTGAAGGACCTGAATGAGATATATTAGAAGCTAATGGGGGGTATACAGTTCATCCTGTGCCAGCACCGTTTTCTACTAAAGAAGAACCTAATAGTATAATTAAAGACGGAGGTAGAAGTCAAAATCTTAAATTATTTAAACGTGGAAAAGCCATGTCTGGAGCCCCAATTATTAATGGGATCAACCAATTTCCAAAACCCCCAATTAAAATAGGTATTACTATAAAAAAAATTATAATAAGACCATGAGCGGTAATTATAGTATTATAAATTTGATCATTTTCAAGGAGTTTTCCTGGCTGAGCTAATTCAGATCGGATAATTAATCTTATTGATGTTCCTAATATAGCTGATCAAGCTCCAAAAATAAAATATAAAGTTCCAATATCTTTATGGTTAGTTGAATAAAGTCATCGCAT